TCCAGGAATTAGTCACTTCAACGGTCTTTGATGGCTATACGGGTACCAAAAGTACGAATGAGATGGATCTTTGTTTTCCCAACCATTCTTTTTAGTCCCGATACCGATAAGGATAAAGGGTTATTTATAACAAAGTTTTTGTGTTGTTGATTCCTAGGTGTAGTGCTTTTTCCCCGATGCCACCTATTGGTACTAAATGAAGTAGGATTGACCTCCAATACAGAACCTATAGATGTAACCTTTCGCTCAATACTAAAATCGATAATTGAAGCATCAAAGGCTGCATCAATCGAGGATACACGACAGAAGGAATTGCTCTATCTCCAAACTTCACCTTCACCAAGCGTAGGTTTCTTTAACTAATTTGTTTTTTTCTATTCCTAACTACGTTCTTTTTCTCGTAAAACTGAGGGGTAAAAAAAACAAGATCAAGAAAAAAACAAGAAAAAAAATCAAATCGCACCATCTCTGTAATAGGTAAATGCCTTTTTTTCTCCTGAAGTTGTCGGAATTATTCGTAATAAAATATTGGCTACAATTGAAGAGGTCTTATCAATAAAATTTCCATTTATTCGAGATCTAGGCATAATTAGCAATTCATTCTATAATTCTTCTCATTCCCCTTCGGGGAAAATGATCCCACAAAAAAAGGAATTGTACAGTACAAAATAACATAAAAACAGACTAATTGGAAAAAATGTGGTGTCCCCCTTTTGGACAAAGATGAAATGAAAGAGTTGAATCAGATTCGATTTCATTCCAATTTCGTAGTATACCAATGACTCTTACTATTTCATCTAAGTTGGATAACCAAGTTCCCTATGGATTTTTATAACTTGAGAAGTTTTTATTTGGTTATGATCCAAAAAGGAAAAAGAATGGAATAATCATTCCATGATAAAATCAAATTCAAATAAAGTAACCATCCTTTTTGTTTGCATAACGTGTATGTGCCACACCATACAATTGAAATAGAAAAATTCATCGGACGATTCATGAATTTTGAATAGATCCATGGGGTAGCTGATGAAAGAAGTTGTTGTTGATAAATAGGAAATTGGAAAAAAAATTTCTTATTCTGGAACCATCGGGCGGTCATACCTGTACTACAATTAAGATGAATGACTCGCTATTCATTCGAGTTTTGGTCAAGAATAACATTCTGTAGGAGAGATGGCCGAGTGGTTCAAGGCGTAGCATTGGAACTGCTATGTATACTTTTGTTTACCGAGGGTTCGAATCCCTCTCTCTCCGTTTCTTTTCATTCATCCATGTTACCGACTACAATGTATCAAATCAAATAAGAATTGATATCATTATTCTAAAAGTAAAACCCTTCTTTAAGAGAGATTCTCTATCCCTAATTACATCCCTGTGATAGGTAAAATACAAATAGAAATATCGTATGGATATTGAAAAGAAGAAAAAAGAAAAAGAATCCTATTGCCGATCCATTTGTGATACGTGAATTAGACAGGGCACAAGGTACTCTATTTACTTCAGCGAAAGGAGTCAAAATTGTATGAACCTTGTTATTTTCGTTAGAATCAAGTCTGACGGGAATAATATTCTACGACCAACAACTCATTTATTTTCAGGCCGATCCATTTACTATCTATTATTTGATTTACAAATCCTTTATATTGTAAGGAGTCAATAGTCAAATGGTTTGGCAATTCCCCGTGGGGGGATGAAACAAGATAATTTTGAATCAGAGCTTTCGATCTTTCTTTATCCTTCGTAGTAATAATATCTCGAGGTTTGCAACGATAACTTGGTATATCCACTATACGACCATTAACTAAAATGTGTCTATGGTTAACTAATTGTCTGGCTCCAGGAATGGTCGAAGCCATACCTAATCGAAAAAGGATGTTATCCAAACGCATCTCAAGTAGTTGTAGTAAAACCTGGCCTGTTGACCCTTTGGCTTTTCCAGCAATATGCACATATTTAAGTAATTGTCGCTCTGTCAGACCATAATGAAAACGCAATTTCTGTTTCTCTTCTAAACGAATACGATATTGCGATCTTTTTCCAGAGCGCAATTGGGTTTGAAGATCACTTCTTGATCTGGGTCTTTTACTAGTTAGTCCCGGTAAAGCCCCCAGCCGGCGTATTTTTTTGAAACGAGGTCCTCGGTAACGAGACATATAAAGGCTCCTTTTTGATTCACTTTCATTTGACAAAAAAATCTAAATTCAGACTGAACTAAAGGATAAGCAAAACTCAATCTATCAATCTACTAAAGTCCTACAAAACAGAATAGAATAAAAGAAATTTTATCAATATTCGGATTTTTTGCATATATATAGGAAATTCAAGTGAAGGCTACGTTTTCCAATTCCTTCTTTAGAGATCTAATTGTTCTAGTCAACTTTTTTATTCATAGCTATAGCTGAAAGTTACCATGACATAATAGATCGGTGACCCGACATTTAGAGAAAGCGAGAGTAGAGATTTTCAATCATGGAAAGAAAAAAATCGATAAAGAAAAAGAGCCGGCTATCGGAATCGAACCGATGACCATCGCATTACAAATGCGATGCTCTAACCTCTGAGCTAAGCGGGCGGATATAAGAGCAATAGTGTATAGGAATACAGAATACAGGAAACTATCGGATCTTAGCTATTACCTAGTGATTCTTCTTCTTTTTTTATTTCATTTATTGATTATTGAAATTTCTTCTATTTCTTAATTTAGAAAATATAAAAGAAAACTATTGAGATCTAGATAAATTAGATATCTAAATAGAAATAGAAATTCAATTCCATATTCATATCTATGATATGAAATAAAATATTAATGAAATTCAAATTTGAAATGAAAAAAAAAGATGAAATTCAAATATCAAATCAAATATTCAATCAAATTCAAACACAAATATTAGATATAAAATTAAAAAATATTCAATTTACAATTGAAATATTCATTCAATTATGAATGAAATAATTTCAATTCTTATTCTTACTATTAAGAATATGATTAATATGAAGATGAATATGAAATCAATACAAGAAATCAAATCTGAAATTCAATCTTCAAGAATATTATGATCATTTCATTTTATAATAATTCAAATACTATTCTGAATAATTCATTTATGATCATTAGAATGGTATCATTCTAATCGTGGAACTATAAAACTATACTAGAAATCGAAATTTCGCGTAACGAAACTATCTATATCCTAAATCCTAATAGATAAATAGTGAAAAGAGAATCCTATTCTATTGATTTCTATTCGAGGAAATCAATGACTAAAACTGAGAAAAATTTGGATTCTATCATTATACACAAGAGGACGAAAAAAAGAATCGACCGTTCCACTATTAAAAACTGCACTGTAAAAATGAAGGAGTAGGAAAGGCATAGATATATGTGGGATATATCTATCCATATTGAATTGCGGATACATCAATGATAGAATCATTTCGGATTGAAACAAATAGGGTTCATCCAATAGAGATGAAATGATAGAATATAGAATCAAAGGGTGGGCAAAAAAGAAAATAGCAGCATACACTTTTTCGATATAGGAATCATTACCTAATGAATTCAATAGTGCCAAGATCAATGAAAGAGGTGGATGGAATTTCAACTGGATCCTTGTCTCAAAGCAAAGGGGGATATGGCGAAATTGGTAGACGCTACGGACTTGATTGGATTGAGCCTTGGTATGGAAACCTGCTAAGTGGTAACTTCCAAATTCAGAGAAACCCTGGAACTAAAAATGGGCAATCCTGAGCCAAATCTTTGTTTTTTGAAAAAAAAAAATGGAAAATTAGAATAAAAGGGGATAGGTGCAGAGACTCAATGGAAGCTGTTCTAACGAATGAAATTGACTACGTTACGTTAAGGATAACCTTATATACCTAATACGTACGTATACATACTGACATAGCAAACGATTAATCACAACCCGAATCTTCTATCGAATCCTATTCTCTATCTCTATATATCAAACTAGAAATCTTCTATTTCTATTATCTATTATATTAGTATATTTAGTATATATATAATAGAATATTAATATAGAATAGATTCTATTAGATTCATAATCTATATATTTATTCATTCTATTATTCTACTATTAAAGAATAAAAGAATATTTCTATATTCTTTCTATATTCTTTATAGGGATCTATAGAAACCCTCTATTTCTATTCTATATTAATTACTATGAATTAGAATGATAGAGATCAAAAAATCTATGAAAAATTGAAGAATTATTGTGAATCAATTCCAATTGAAGTTGAAAAAAGAATCGAATTCGAATATTCAGTGATCAAATGATTCATTCCAGAGTTTGATAGATCTTTTGAAGATTAATCGGACGAGAATAAAGAGAGAGTCCCATTTTACATGTCAATACCGACAACAATGAAATTTATAGTAAGAGGAAAATCCGTCGAATTTGAAAATCGTGAGGGTTCAAGTCCCTCTATCCCCAAGAAAAAGCCCATTTTACTTCCTCACTCTTTATTTATCCTCATCCTCTTTTTCATCAGAGGTTCAGTTCAAACAAAATGAAATATCTTTATCATTTCATTCACTCTGTTCTTTCACAAATGGATCCAAATAGAAATCCTCGTATCTTCTTCCAATCAAATTTCATTTGTATAGTACGATACCTGTACAAATGAACATATATGTTCAAGGAATCTCCGTTATTGAATCATTCACAGTCCATATCATTATTACAAAGAAAGTCTTCTTTTTGAAGACCTAAGAAATTCAGGGGCTAGGTCCAATTTGTTAAGACTTTTTTAGTTCTTTTCATTGACATAGATACAAGTACTTTGCTAGGATGATGCACGGGAAATGGTCGGGATAGCTCAGTTGGTAGAGCAGAGGACTGAAAATCCTCGTGTCACCAGTTCAAATCTGGTTCCTGACACGTAAATAATGTATCGGATCGATATTCATACTTCATACAAATGAATGAAATTCATTGAGACTGAGACGTATCGGGATAGATATTCTTTACTTTCTTTTT